CATTAACATAAATACGGCAGTAAGAAGAGGTAATACAAAAGTGTGTAAACTATAAAAACGGGTCAAAGTAGATTGACCCACACTAGCACTTCCACGCAATAACTCTACTAAAGGTGATCCTATTACGGGAATAGCTTCAGGTACGCCTGTCACGATTTTTACTGCCCAATAACCGATTTGGTCCCGGGGTAAGGAATAACCAGTTACACCAAACGATGCAGTCAATACAGCCAGAACCACACCCGTAACCCAAGTCAATTCGCGAGGTTTTTTAAACCCGCCCGTGAGATACACACGAAATACGTGTAGGATCATCATTAGGACCATCATACTTGCTGACCATCGATGAACTGATCGGATTAACCAACCAAAGTTGGCTTCAGTCATTATGTATTGAACAGAGGCAAAAGCCTCCGTAACGGTCGGACGATAGTAAAAAGTCATAGCAAAACCCGTAGCTACTTGTACTAAAAAACAAGTAAGTGTGATCCCTCCTAGACAATAAAATATATTGACATGAGGAGGAACATATTTACTAGTTATATCATCTGCAATCGCCTGAATCTCGAGACGCTCCTCGAACCAATCATATACTTTATTGAGATAGGTAAACCAAGGGGACTCCCCCTCTGAGAACCGTATATGAGAATTTCATCTCGTACGGCTCAAGCAGAAACACCCAAATACTGATTACAATGGATATGTAATAGAAAATTTGAAATTTCTTATTTATCCACTTGATTCAATCGTCTCTGAAGATACGAAGGAACCAAAATCCGAACTCTCTTCTTTGTTGTGATGAGAATGCCAAAATATCAAGTTAGCTCATCTGTCTTTATGTTGATCGTTACAGGCCTCTTGAATCTTCTATTCCCCTATTTATTTGTTATTTGATTTGTTGTTTTTGTTTGTGCGTAATGCAGATTGACTACTGTTTACTATTTTTTTTTTTTTTTTTTGATAGGAATTCTCTTGTTGAGACCCTATGAATCGATTGAAACCTCAGATTCATACTAGAACCACGATGATTCAATAAAACCCAAAAACTAAGACCAAGGGTTCTATGAGTAAGAACTATTTGATCATCACTTATTCATAGATGTAATGACTAAAAATCCAGAGAAAGATTTGTCCTTCGGTCAAAATAAGCATTATTCTAAAGGAAGAAAAATCGTTCAATTTATCAAATACCTCTTTGTTTGAAAATTTTTTGAAGTCCAGTCACGAGGTCTGAATAGTAGGTATGAATCATAGTTCAAATATTTCTTGATCTATTCCATATATTCCGTGCTCCAGATACTAGGATGAATATCCGACGAGGCAGAACCATCTCTGTCGAGATGACAGACCCATTCTCTGTACTATCAATAGGATCAATTATAACAAGTCGCACACTCATATTCCGGAAATACCGAAACAACGGAATTCCACGGTCAAACTACCAGAATGGACTATAAATCTGAGTCCTAAGTGATTCATTTTTGATTGAAAAGCTAGGGCTTCTGGTTCTTATGGACCTAATTCATTGAAATTCCATCCAGTAAAACGGAAGAATTATAAATCTCTAAAATAATAGATAGGAATATCGCAAATAGAGCCATTGCGACACCCATAAATGGGGTGGTTCCCCATCCAGGAGCCACTTTACCATATTCTGAATTCAATGGTTTCAATAAATCCCCTGTAATAGTTCGTCTTGGCCCAGATCTAGCACTACCCTCAACGGTTTGTGTAGCCATAAATACTATTGCATTGGTTGAGATCTGTTGACTTTGTATACTATTCCGTTGTAAATAAACGATCTTATCGTAGCATAGATCCATCGTGGTCTTGAAATTCTCTAATAATGGAAACAGCAACCTTAGTCGCCATCTCCATATCTGGTTCACTTGTAAGCTTTACAGGGTACGCCTTATATACCGCTTTTGGGCAACCCTCTCAACAACTAAGAGATCCATTCGAGGAACACGGAGACTAATTGAAGTAATGAGTCCCCCATATGGGGGACTCATTACTTCAATTAAGATAATGAAAAATCATTTCATCTTTTTAGTCGGGACCTTAGGCGGTTCTCGAAAAAATATAGCGAAAAAGATTATCCCTAAAGTCGAGACTAAGAGGAATGTATAAACCAATGCTTCCATAGATTCGATCGTTGTTTACAATTATAGCTTCCACACCTGTTCATTTAGGATTATTTCCCAGATAAAGAAAGGACAAGAGCAAAGAAAGGCGATGATTCAAATCAATATTTCTACGGTACCTTATATCAAATCAAAAAAATCAAATATAGAGGCGAAAGATACCGGAGCAATGTTGTATCAGACTACCTGTCTCCTTGTAGTTGGATCTCCAAGTTTTTGGAATGCTCCAAATTCCACTTGAGCATCCAAATCTGGGTCAATCCCAGCAAAAACATCTCTGAACAAGGTTCGAGCGCCATGCCAAATGTGTCCGAAAAAGAAGAGCAAAGCAAACGTAGCATGTCCAAAAGTGAACCAACCCCTTGGACTGCTCCGAAAAACACCATCGGATTTCAAAGTAGCACGATCTAATTCAAAAATTTCACCCAATTGGGCACGTCTAGCATATTTTTTCACAGTAGCAGGATCGCTATAGCTGACTCCATTGAGTTCGCCACCATAGAACTCAACAGTTACACCCACTTGTTCGACACTATACTTCGATTCTGCCCTTCTAAAAGGAACATCGGCTCTCACGATTCCGTCTCCGTCCACCAAAACTACTGGAAATGTTTCAAAAAAAGTAGGCATACGGCGTACAAAAAGTTCATGCCCTTCTTTATCTCTAAAGATAGGGTGTCCTAACCATCCAACAGCTATCCCATCCCCGTTGTCCATTGAGCCTGCCCGGAATAATCCACCTTTCGCCGGATTATTACCGATGTAATCATAAAAAGCTAATTTTTCGGGAATTTTAGACCAAGCTTCCGATAAACTCAGATTTTCGGCTAGACTGGCGCCAACTCTTCGATATATTTCTTGCTGGAAGTATCCCTGATCCCACTGATAACGAGTGGGACCAAATAATTCGATCGGGGTAGTTGCCGAACCATACCACATAGTTCCAGCAACAACGAAAGCTGCAAAAAAGACAGCAGCGATACTACTGGAAAGGACAGTTTCAATATTGCCCATACGTAATCCTTTGTATAGACGTTGGGGTGGGCGGACACTAAGATGGAATAGACCTGCTAATATACCCAATGTACCTGCTGCAATATGATGAGAGGCTATTCCTCCCGGAACAAAGGGATCAAAACCTTCCGCACCCCACGCTGGATTTACAGATTGTACTTTTCCGGTTAGGCCATAAGGGTCGGATACCCATATTCCAGGACCATACAAGCCTGTTACATGAAATGCGCCAAACCCAAAGCAAGCCACCCCTGAGAGAAATAAATGAATTCCAAAAATCTTGGGCAAATCCAAAGAGGGTTTTCCTGTACGTTCATCACAGAATATTTCTAGGTCCCAATACACCCAATGCCAGATAGCTGCTAAGAAGCACAAGCCAGAAAACACAATATGTGCCCCGGCCACACCTTCGTAACTCCAAATACCCGGATTCGTTATAGTTCCTCCTGTAATACTCCAACCGCCCCATGAATTGTTTATTCCTAAACGAGTCATGAAGGGTATAACGAACATACCCTGTCTCCACATTGGATCAAGAACGGGGTCAGAAGGATCAAAAACTGCTAATTCGTATAGAGCCATCGAACCGGCCCAACCGGAAACTAGAGCTGTATGCATTATATGGACAGAAAGCAGCCGACCGGGATCATTCAATACGACGGTATGAACACGATACCAAGGCAAACCCATGGAAATACCCCTTTCTCAAAGAAAAAATAGATACTATGTAACTTTATCGCATTGGAAATAACTATGCTATGGACCTCACCTTTTCATTGGATTATCTCGAAACAAGGGTTAATATTTATTCTGTTCCGTTAGTAATAATTGAACAATTCTGTTCGTAGGAACAAAGAGAAGCAGATCTATTCTATACCCAATAAGTACCAATACGCAATGGGGGGATTAATCCTATTTTTTGTGAGCGAATGTATAGATACTTGTTTCTCATTCGAACGATCCGTTCGTAAGAATTTTCCTTTATTCCGTCTTCCTCTATGAATCTTCCAATCTATCGATAAAATACGATAAACGACAATATTATGAAGACAATAAACCATTGTTTGTTACGTTTCCACATCAAAGTGAAATAGAATACTTAATTTTTCTTTCATTTAATGCCCATTGGTGTTCCAAAAGTACCTTTTCGGAGTCCCGGAGAGGAAGATGCAGTTTGGGTTGACGTATAGTGTGACTTGTCAGACATATTGGGTCATATGGGATTTCCCCGTTCTCTCCCCCGATCGAGATATCCTCTGTTTCGCCCAAGAAAGATTGATTGAACCATCAATAATTCGGAGCGTGAAGTGCAATTAGATCAATTTATTTGGTTGGAGGATCAATATTCTCAATTAAAAGAATTTATGGTTGGCTTGGACCAATAAAATGAAGTATACAGGCTCCGTTCAGAAAATACCAAGGTAATCCATGTATGATTACCACCCTATCAGAAATGATTCCTTTATACCATATGAGTGATCTCAAATTGCCAATTAATGGAATAATATGATGAATACATCGAATATTTTGTGGAAGGCATGAAAATGAAACAAATTGAAAAAAAAAAAAAAAAAAGAAGTCATAGCAAAAAGAAGCGGTACTGGGATCATTTGTCCTATATGTGCAAATCGAGTTCGGGCAGATCTTTACCCGGAGTAGAGCATAAACCTAAAAGAGTGGAAGAGGCCCATTCGGGAACAAGAAAATTACATCGTGATTTAGATCTCGATGAAACAATACATCAATGAGGGGTTAGCTCGATAAGTTCAGTGAATTCTTTTTTGATTTTATAGGGAAGCAAGTCAAAACTCATGTTTCTTAAAAAATGGAAGAAAAAGCCCGCTACGAAAAAAGAAATAGGGCTGGAATCGACAATTTCTTTTTTTTTTTTCTCAATTTTGATTTTTTGAACCGTATGCACCCAAAGGTGCGTGTACGGTTCCTAAGGAATAGAATTTTGTCCTAATCAACCGACTTCATCGAGAAAGATTACTTTTTTTAGGCCAAGAAGTTGATAGCGAGATCTCGAATCAACTTGTTGGTCTCATGGTATATCTCAGTATAGAGGATGATACCAGGGATCTGTATTTGTTTATAAATTCTCCCGGCGGATGGGTAATCCCAGGAATAGCTATTTATGATACTATGCAATTTGTGCCACCAGATGTACATACAATATGCATGGGATTAGCCGCTTCAATGGGATCTTTCATCCTGGTTGGAGGAGAAATTACCAAACGTCTAGCATTCCCTCACGCTTGGCGCCAATGAGTTTTTTTATTTGAGAGAAAAAAAGACTATGCCTTCGTCATATGGAATATGAATAAAATAATAATAATATATATTAAGTAATAATAGCATGGCATTTCAAGTTCGATATGAGCAAACTATTATTATTTTTTCATAATACGAGATTATGTATCGAGATAGTAGTATGAAAGAAAGGTTATTTCCGACTTGATCTTATGTATCGGGGTCCATTTCAGCGTCACAAACCTTTTTGCTTCCACATCAGAAGTCTCTTTCCAATATTTATGTTATGAAAGAGTGTGAAAATCAAAAAAAAAAAAAAGATCATTTTTTACTTATTTTTATTTGATCGGATCAGAAAGAAACTTTGGGATTGCTGAATCACAGACGAGATAAATATATAAAGCAACGGAACCATCATAGTATTTTTTGATTACTCCGAAAGGAAGGATGGTAAATGGATCATTCAACGATCTGGGTCTGATAGATTCGACTTGTCTCTTTCTTCGATGAAAAAAGAGAAAAAAAAATTCCATTACAGAGCCGTATGCACAAAAGATGCCTGTACGGTTGTTCAATTCTATCTCTTTCTCCCTGCTTGTTATTCTTTATCCCTTCCCTTCGCCCAATCATGCGAGATAGAGGAATCGTTCATTATGTTATATCATCAGGGTTATGATCCATCAACCTGCTAGTTCTTTTTATGAGGCACCCACAGGAGAATTTATCCTGGAAGCGGAAGAACTACTGAAACTCCGCGAAACCCTCACAAGGGTTTATGTACAAAGAACGGGCAATCCTTTATGGGTTGTATCCGAAGACATGGAAAGGGATGTTTTTATGTCAGCAACAGAAGCCCAAGATTATGGCATTGTTGATCTTGTAGCGATCGAAAATACCGGGGATTTCGCATAAATCTTTGATTCCATTTCGAATCATAATTTGAATGAACCCTTATTTGATCTTTTATCTTCTTACCTGGGTAAAATATGAAATGGAAGTAATTCATAATCATCCGGTTAGGATCGATCTAAACCAGCCCATTCTGTATATGATTCAGCATGCCAACTATTAAACAACTTATTAGAAACACAAGACAGCCAATCAGAAATGTCACGAAATCCCCCGCTCTTCGAGGATGTCCTCAGCGTCGAGGAACATGTACTAGGGTGTATGTGCGACTCGTTCGGATCATGAGCTAGAACAAATGAGACGATTTTTACAGTATCAATGACTCGTACCAATGAATAGAATGGAAGAACTCCATTCACTATCGAAAAATAAAGATCTCTCGTATACCTCTATTTGTATGGAATTTATGGTTTCCATTGGTGCAAATCCAATCACCTCGATTTGAGATGAAAAGCAATTCCCATTGGTAGCAAATGGTTATCCATTAAGCGGGGGAATGATATTTAAGAAGCAGAAAGATTATGCTCCTACTCTTGCAAGAACGGACTAACAGGGTCAGCTACCTATTCAACCTTCATAATTAAATGCCGTCACTGTATGGATAGATCCCATTGAAAAAAGACCTATTACTCGATAATTCATCGGTAGAGCCAAAGAGCGTGAACTGTACAAGTTACCAATAACATTGATTAAATGAGGAAAGGGGCTCCGGTGTATAGAGAGGACCTCGCCGTTTAAGAAGTAACCATAGAAACGATGGAAGCCACTATTTGTCCATTTACGATTTATTTTATACCTAATATCGGTACAATTTCTTTTTTTTTTTTGAGGTGAAATGCCTGGAAGAAATAAAAAAATCGTGGTTGGGAAGGTTATAGTAGCAAAAGCCATTGGAATTTGTATTTTAATTTTATACATTGGAAGAATCCGTTTTGTTATTAATAAACCAGGAGAGGGGAAAAGAATGACTGAAAGAAAAGAAATCAATTAGTTATTCATCAAAGTTTCTTTTGATTCAATGACCAGAGTTAGACGAAGATATATAGCTCGGAGACGTAGAACAAAAATTCGTTTATTTGCAGCAACCTTTCGAGGGGCTCATTCAAGACTTACTCGAACTACTACTCAACAGAAAATGAGAGCCTTAGTTTCCACTCATCGGGATAGAGGCAGGCGAAAGAGAAGTTTTCGTCGTTTGTGGATCACTCGGATAAATGCAGTAACTCGTGAGAATAGGGGATCCCATAGTTATAGTCGATTAATACTTGATCTGTACAAGAGGCAGTTGCTTCTTAATCGTAAAATACCTGCACAAATAGCCATATCAAATAGGAATTGTCTTGACACGATTTCCAATGCGATCATCAAATAAGGAGATTGGAAGGAATTCACTGGAATACTTTAAACGGAGTTCCCCGGAGAATGAACTCCGGGAGGGTATAGTAGAAATTCGTATGATAAGATAAGTAGTAGGAATGAACGAACACGTTTCAATAAAAAAAAAGATTTATTCTTCCCCCATTCTTTTTTTTATTATTACATTACGGCGCGACAATCTCTCGGCTTTTTCGAACAAAACTTCAATCTGAGTTCGAATTAGAGTTTTGATTCGATTGAGGAATAGGCTTATTTATTTCTGGTTCTAGGACCAGTAGTTCTAGGGATCGACCCGGTTCTCTCAAACTGTTTCTCATTATTAAGAAAAGGTAACGAAGATAAAATACGAGCTTGTTTTATAGCAATAGTAATTAATCGTTGTTGTTTCAAGGTTAATCTATTCACTCGTCTAGATAATATTTTTCCTTGTTCACTAATAAATTGATTAATTAAACTCATGTTTCTATAATCAATTCGATCCCCCGATCCAATTGGGGGCAAACGCCTATGAAAAGATCGCTTGGATTTATGAAAGGGCCGCTTGGATTTATCCATGGTTTATTTCTTATTTCTAAAATCCTATTTCTTCATTCATTTCGGATCCGACCAAAATAGGACTGGATTTGTATATATTATATATGTATATTTAATTTCTTCCTCTTCCTTGGAAGAGTGGCACACGCGTTCCGTTCGATTTATTTCTTTATCTCCCCATGAATCGTATGTTTGTAACAATAAGGGCAGAATTTTTTCAAGTCCAATTGACTAGGTGTATTGTGTCGATTCTTTTGAGTAATATATCTGGAAATGCCCCGCGATTCTTTATTCAAACCATTTCGGACACAACTGGTACATTCCAAAATAACTACTACTCTGACATCTTTACCCTTAGCCATGAACCTCCTTTGGATTTTGAATTCACTCAATTCTTCTATTTTCGATTCGAACCGAAGCGAAGAAGAAAGGAATGAAAAATAAATAGACGAGAAGTCGCTAACTCGAAATCCAATTCAATTATGAAAGATTTCGTTGCAATCAATAGAGTAATCAAATTATTAAGTAATACAAATATTTCTAACTATCAATTATTTCCAATCCCAGTATTTCATTTAGTATCTTGTATGATCTTGAACAGCCTGCCCTCGACCCACATTTCCATTTCTGTTCTCCCTATATTAACCCGAACCCGAGTTTCGATGAGATTCAATCCACTTTTATTCTTTACTCTTTCTTTCCTATCCTAAAGAACTGAAAAAAGGGGGGGGTTAGTCACAGAGAATTTATTGTATCTCTAATCTTCTTGATCCCTTCCCATGTCAATAACTAGAATGAAAAAAAGGGGAATGTCAACGCATCTGGGAATAAACGATTGATCTCTATCAATAGACCCGCCAAAGACCCGAACCATAGAGTAGTTAGCACAGGTGCCGTGGAGAGATATGTTTTTATATCTCGCATTGAAAATCCTCCTTCTTTTTCTTTAACTTTATTGACTTTATTGTATATTGTAATACATATATGATCAGATGCATATGTAGTTAAAGATCATTTGTACGGGGAATCTCTAACCAAAATGGATATATACAACGATCCGGTAGATGAAATCTACCTGTCCCTAAAACAGAAAAAGATGAACCCTCCTTCCTGAGCACTACTGATAAATATTCATTCCTTTATACGTTTATACGTTAGGTATGTATAGAATTCTTTATGAGAATGAAACCAAAAAACCAAAAAGAAGAAATGGCAAAATAAATTCTATTTAGATAGAGGAAATTGTGATGTGGAAAACAAAACATGGATTCCCTACAATGGCACTGTACAACAAATGAAAGGGATGTAGCGCAGCTTGGTAGCGCGTTTGTTTTGGGTACAAAATGTCACGGGTTCAAATCCTGTCATCCCTACTTATCACTTCTCCTATGGACAGTAACGAGGGGTCAATTGAGATCGATTAAAATTGGACACAATCTACCATTTTATGATACTATACATACAAGATGTATTGGGGGTACAAAAAGAATCCTTTTCTTGACATCCGTATCTCCCATCATAATAAAGCGCTCTTAGTTCAGTTCGGTAGAACGTGGGTCTCCAAAACCCGATGTCGTAGGTTCAAATCCTACAGAGCGTGATTCTGTTCTTTTAATGTTGAATCACAATAAAATAACTTCACTAACTTGAACTGCAACCTGGATTTGACCTCCTGGAGATTAAGGAGGAGGTCAATTAAAAAAAAGAGATGTTACTCAATTAAAGGTCCAACTGATCGCCGCGTCTGTATTGTAAATATGCAGTTACGA